GGTCCTGGATATCGCTCCTAAGGGTTATCTTTTTGATGATAGTAACAATATTGATGATAGTGAGGAGGATATTTTCGAAACTGATGATAGTGACGATATTGATGATAGTGACGATATTGATGATAATGACGATATCGACCGTTACCTTGATACGGAGCTGGAACTTCTAACTATGATGAGTGCGCTACCTATGGATATGATGCCGGAAATAGACCGATTTTATCTCACCCTTCAATTCGAATTAGCACAAGCAATGTCTCCTTGCATAATATGGATTCCAAACATTCATGATCTGAATTTGAATGAGTCGAATCACTTATCCCCCGGTCTATTAGTGAACTATCTCTTCAGCGATTGTGAAAGATCTTCTACTAGAAATATTCTTGTTATTGCTTCGACTCATATTCCCAAAAAAGTCGATCCCACTCTAATAGCTCCGAATAAATTAAATACATGCATTAAGATACGAAGGCTTCTTATTCCACAACAACGAAAGAACTTTTTCACTCTTTCATATACTAGGGGATTTCACTTGGAAAAGAAAATGTTCCGTACTAATGGATTTGGGTCCATAACTATGGGTTCCAATGTACGAGATCTTGCAGCACTTACCAACGAGGCCCTATCGATTAGTATTATACAAAAGAAATCCATTATAGACACTAATGTAATTAGATCTGCTCTTCATAGACAAACTTGGGATTTGCGATCTCAGGTAAGATCCGTTCAGGATCATGGGATCCTTTTCTATCAGATAGGAAGGGTTGTTTCACAAAATGTACTTCTAAGTAATTGCTCCATAGATCCTATATCTATCTATATAAAGAAGAAATCATGTAACGAGGGTGATTCTTATTTGTACAAATGGTACTTGGAACTTGGAACAAGCATGAAGAAATTAACGATACTTCTTTATCTTTTGAGTTGTTCTGCCGGATCGGTCGCTCAAGACCTTTGGTCTATACCCGGACCTTATGAAAAAAACGGGATCACTTCTTATGGACTCGTTGAGACTGATTCTGATCTAGTTCATGGCCTATTAGAAGTAGAAGGCGCTCTGGTAGGATCCTCACGGACAGAAAAAGATTGCAGTCAGTTTGATAATGATCGAGTGAGATTGCTTCTTCGGTCCGAACCAAGGAATCCCTTAAATATGATTCAAAATGGATCTTCTTCTATCGTTGATCAGAGATTTCTCTACGAAAAAAATGAATCAGAGTTTGAAGAAAGGGAAGGAGTCCTTGACCCGGAACAGATAGAGGAGGATTTATTCAATCACATAGTTTGGGCTCCTAGAATATGGCGCCCTTGGGGCTTTCTATTTGATTGTATCGAAAGGCCCAATGAATTGGGATTTCCCTATTGGGCCAGATCCTTTCGGGACAAGCGGATCGTTTATGATGAAGAGGGTGAGCTTCAAGAGAATGATTCGAGGTTCTTTAAAAAGAATTATTTGGAGTTCTTTCAAGAGAATGCTCCGGAGTTCTTGGAGGGTGGAACCATGCAGTACCAGACACGAGATAGATCTTCCAAAGAACAAGGCTTTTTTCGAATAAGCCAATTCATTTGGGACCCCGCGGATCCACTCTTTTTCCTATTCCAAGATCAGCCTTTTGTCTCTGTGTTTTCACATCGAGAATTTTTTGCAGATGAAGAGATGTCAAGGGGACTTCTTACTTTCCAAACAGATCTTTCTAAATATATATATAAACGCTGGTTTATCAAGAATACACAAGAAAACCATTTCGAATTGTTGATTAATCGCCAGAGATGCCTTAGAACCAATAGTTCATTATCTAAATCTAATGGATTTTTCCGTTCGAATACTCTATCCGAGAGTTATCAATATTTATCAAATCTGTTCCTATCTAATGGAACACTATTGGATCAAATGACAAAGACATTGTTGAGAAAAAGATGGCTTTTCCGGGACGAGATAGTTGTTGCTATCTCCTCCAATAACGAATCATTGGTTTAACTGAATAACTAAAGAAAATATAACTGAATAACTAAAAAAAAATAGATAGACCTTTCGTTCTCTTCGTCTCAAGTTGATATAAGGGATCTTCTCAATTGAAAGATCCCTTATATCGATAATACACATTCCAGTTGACTGAGCCTAACTCGAATTGTTTTGTTCTGAATCAAAGAGATCCACGAGGTGGTTTGTCCTATTCAGATATTCACAACCAATAAGTACTGAATTCTCTTTCTTTTCGGATATGCCCTGAAAGGTTGGAATGCCAACAGGCGTCTATTATTGAATTCACCCGACCCGAGAGTACAGTACCCATTTTTTTGGAATGTCCGGTGCCAAAGTCATTGAATGGGTAGTCGCCAATCCCTAAAACGGACTAGATAATGTACTTTAATCTGTTGGTTTACGGGTGGGCAGGGCATTTTACCATAGGTTTCTTTTGTATCAATCTACCCCTCCCTGTGTGATTCCTGTTGAAGCATATACTCAGGGGGTGCAGGGCGGACGATTTCAAAACGGACT